CGTTCATCTTAAAAAATTTTCAGTTCTTCGGGCTATGTCAATTCCGATTATCCCAAGACTTTATTATTTGTTTGTTGCACAAAAAAACTTTTTGAACGTCTGGTAGAAACCGATTTCGCTAAAGAAAAAGCTTTTACTGCAGTTAAATATCCTTTTTTCTTCCAAATATTCCTACGAATATGTTTTTTTGACATAGAAATACGTTTTTTTGGAACTGCCATTCAAAAAAGGGTTATATTTATCGTTGTATGTGAAATACATATATTGTTCGGAATAGATCGTTTTTTTTAGTCATTATCTATACTTTATTTTGTGAATAATAGTTTTTTTTTCACTTTCAACATTTCAACATTTAACAAAATTTAACATTTAACATAAAATAAAAATAACGCATTTAACATAAAATAACGAATAATATATATTATTTGTTATTTTATTAATATTATAATTATAATTTTATTATTATATTTTATTAATATTATAATTATAATTTTTTTTTATTTTTTTTTTCATTATTATTGTTTATTGTTCTTTTCGAAATAGATAAGAATTGGTGAATCGGAAACAATTATTAATTATAAAAAAAAATCTCAATTTGTTTGTTTTCTTATGGAATATACATATCAATATGCATGGATAATACCTTTTCTTCCACTTATAGTTACTATGTCAATAGGATTTGGACTTATACTTATTCCGACAGCAACAAAAAATATTCGTCGTATATGGGCTTTTCCTAGTATTTTTCTGTTAAGTATAGCTATGGGATTTTCGGCCAATCTGTCTATTCAACAAATAAATGGAAGTTTTATTTATCATTATCTATGGTCTTGGACCATAGATAATGATTTTTCCTTAGAATTTGGATACTTGATCGATCCACTTACTTCTATTATGTCAATACTAATTACTACTGTTGGAGTCATAATTCTTATTTATAGTGACAATTATATGTCTCACGACCAAGGATATTTGAGATTTTTTGCTTATATGAGTTTTTCCAATACTTCCATGTTGGGATTAGTTACTAGTTCTAATTTGATACAAATTCATATTTTTTGGGAACTAGTGGGAATGTGTTCATATTTATTAATAGGGTTTTGGTTCACACGGCCGATTGCCGCAAGTGCTTGTCAAAAAGCTTTTCTAACTAATCGTGTAGGAGATTTTGGTTTATTATTAGGAATCTTAGGTTTTTATTGGATAACAGGTAGTTTGGAATTTCGGGATTTGTTCGAAATAGCTAATAACTTGATCCATAATAATATGGTCAGCCCCTTATTTGCTACTTTGTGTGCCTCTTTATTATTTGTCGGTGCAGTTGCTAAATCTGCACAATTCCCCCTACACGTATGGTTACCTGATGCCATGGAAGGACCTACTCCTATTTCGGCCCTTATACACGCTGCTACTATGGTAGCAGCAGGAATTTTTCTTGTAGCTCGGCTTATTCCTCTTTTCATAGATATACCTTATATAATGAATTTCATTTCTTTAATGGGTGTAATAACAGTACTACTAGGAGCTACTTTTTCTCTTGCTCAAAGAGACATTAAAAGAAGTTTAGCCTATTCTACAATGTCTCAATTAGGTTATATTATGTTAGCTCTAGGTATAGGTTCTTATCGAGCGGCTTTATTCCATTTGATCACTCATGCCTATTCTAAAGCTTTATTGTTTTTGGGATCTGGATCTATTATTCATTCAATGGAACCTATTGTTGGATATTCACCAGAAAAAAGTCAGAATATGGTTCTTATGGGTGGTTTAACAAAATATGTTCCAATTACAAGAATTACTTTTTTATTAGGTACACTTTCTCTTTGTGGTATTCCACCTCTTGCTTGTTTTTGGTCCAAAGATGAAATTCTTAATGATAGTTGGTTATATTCACCAATTTTTGCAGTAATACCTTGTTTCACAATAGGATTAACCGCATTTTATATGTTTCGGGTATATTTACTTACTTTTGATGGGTATTTGCGCGTTTATTTTCAAAATCACAGTAGCACTAAAAATAACTCGCTCTATTCAATATCTCTATGGGGAAAAGAAGCACCAAAAACAGTCAATAAAAATTTACTTTTATCAGCAATGAATAATAAGGTCCACTTTTTTTCAAAAGATACATATAAAATTATTGAAAATGATAAGATACAATACTTTAGTACTTACTTTGGAAATAGATATACTTCCATGTATCCTCACGAATCAGACAATACTATGCTATTTCCTCTGCTTATATTGGTACTATTTACTTTGTTCATTGGATTAATAGGAATTTCTTTTGATCAAGGAGTAATGGATTTTGATATATTATCGAAATGGTTAACCCCATCCCAAAATCTTTTTCATCCAAATTCGAATTATTCTGTGAATTGGTATGAATTTTTTACAAATTCCATTTTTTCAGTAAGTATATCCGTTTTAGGATTATTCATAGCATATATTTTATATGGGTCTGTTTATTCATTTTTCCAGAATTTGGACTTAATCAATT